CCCCCCCCAATCTGATATTATCGTGCCGGTATAGACCGAAATTCCGTTATGGTCCAATTCTGATCGGTAATAGATACCGGGACTTTGTAATATTTGATTGATCACAATTCGGTATATTCCATTTACTATAGAAGTTCCCAGGGAATTCATTAAAGGAATGTTTCCAATAAAAATAGTTTGTTCTTGCATATCCCTACTGGTTTTCCAAATTAATCCCGCGGATACATATAATTCAGAAGAATATGTGAGTAATTCATATACAGCATCTCTTTCTTTTATCAAAGGTTCTACCAATTGATATGTTTCCACAAATAATTGAAATTCAATTTCTTGATCTGTATCTTCAATTTTTGGAAACTTATAAAGTTCGTCTCTTAAGCCCTGATCAATGAATCTACAAAATCCTTCAAATTGTATCTGATTTAAACCAGGTATTGTAGACATTCCCCCATTTCCATCCCCGAGCATTTTGAATTTCCTATTAATCGAAAAAATTCCATTATTGACCCATTCTTCATCAAATCATATGGATTGATCTAGCAATGATGGAATTTCTATTGTGTTTACTGAATCACATGAAATTTTAACCAACTCCATATATGTAATGTATAAAATGCATCTGAACGGAGGAAAAAAGAGAAAAATTTTCTACTCAAATTTGAATTTGTAACAGATACAAATGGAAAGGAATTGATAAATTCCACTTAGACTTATGGACTTTTGTCTAGAATCTTAAAAAAAGTGATTGGATTTCTACCATTTTTATGATATTACATATTCCAATCCTATTGGATACCAAAAAAATAACTGGATTCAATTCAGGATTTGATCTGTTCGATGAGATAACGACATAATAACCATCAACTCTCTATTTTTGTTTGATGTTTTTTGAGCACTTAAGCTTTTCGTGGATTCTATCTATTGTTCAACAAACAACAAAGAATTCTCATAAAAGAAAGATCTTGTTACCTACTTTTTAGTAGAATACGATTGAAGTGCATAACATAGTAAGAGGGCTTGGCTTGTATTTATTAAACATGCGTAGATAGCTATCTATATCGATTTCCTCTCTTATTGCAGTTCTATTCAGGAAAGCGTTATATCAAAATTTCGATTTGATATTCAATCAATTCAATGAAAAATTGAAGGACTACAATTAATTTCCTGAGAATTGCCTATATATATCATATATAGATAAGATACCCATTTATTTGGAGAACAATTTATGTTCTGGGGTTTACATATACTTCTATTTGCTGTTATAATTGAAATTGGAAAGTATTTTTTTTATTGAAAAGAATCAATACTGATTAGTTATGTATCAATTTCTATTTTCTTATATAATGAAAAGACCACTTGTCAAAGACAATTTTCGATTCAAATCCAAGAATCATTTATGAATTTACAGTCACATTTACATTAAATAGTTAATGGTTCCAATTTGTCCCGAATTTTTCATTTTGTGACTGAAAAAGCACATTTTTTTTTATTTAATATAAAAGAGAGGAAAAGTTTTTAGATACACGATGAAAGTACAATAAAAAAAAGAAGTTTAGTAATTCCTCCACCCCAAGCAAAGGGGGAATATTTTCATCTATTTCATATGGTATCATTTTGGCGGCATGGCCGAGCGGTAAGGCGGGGGACTGCAAATCCTTTTTCCCCAGTTCAAATCCGGGTGTCGCCTGATTAAGAAAAAACTAACTAGAAATCCCTTATTTTTTTATTTTACTGATATAACTCGCTGAATTTTTCCTGAGGAGAAGCAAACGGAGGAAGGGGACTCTTGATACTTGCTTGATTCTAAACATCTGGAAGTTCGGTTCTCTAGAGCTAAAGTGCTGTAAATCCTTGTTCTTAGTGGAAGGACTTTTCTATAAAGATTTACCAATTTCCTTCTACTAGTAATCTAATAATGTAGTGTTTTAATTACTAGGTTTTTAATTAGATTGGATAGTCCGACGAAAAATCTAATTAGCGGTTTTTGAAAGGGCTGAAGATACTTTCTATACAGACTCCTGGCAGTCTGAGGCATTCAATAAATATTTAATTAGATGGAAAATTGTTCTATATCAAACGCAAAAATCAATTCTTTCTTTTCAATAAACCCTAGTCAAGAATGGAATAGACGGTCCTCCGATTCTTTCACAGAACCAACCTTTAGACAGTAAGGATTAGATTAAATGGGAAATGAAGGGTATCTGATAGATAATGATCTATCTTGATTCGATATTTCTTGCCCTTTAATCTTAATTAAGATTAAGGGCAAGAAAAGAAAGAATAGGTCTTATTTTTCCTACATCTTATTCCGACATCTTAGTACCATTCGATTCCATTGATACTTTCAAATGGGTCACTGCCTATTTTGCTTGGGCTTAACTCCGATTCTACTAGAAAAATCATATCCTCTAAGAACTTGTTAGAAGCGAATTTATTGGATCCTTTCATCAACAGTCTTGGGTCAGAATCCCTTTTTGACTCTGCGCCAGTGATTCCACTATTATTAGTGAACAATAATGGAATAATTCCTTCATAGATATAGGGGACATAATTTACATGGATATAGTAAGTCTTGCTTGGGCTGCTTTAATGGTAGTCTTTACATTTTCCCTTTCACTGGTAGTATGGGGAAGAAGTGGACTCTAGAGGTACTACTAATTGAGTTGAGGAATCAAACCGTAGCGATTCTTTTCTAGATCGTTTTGCAAAGTCTTTTTATTTTATTTTTATTTGTTTCCCTCTTTCTCTTTACTGGTCAAAGAGAAAAACAAAAAGTTCTGTTATGAAGTGGATACGCACCTTGTATGGTAAATAAGATATACATAAAATAAGATATACATAGCGGTTGTTCAAAGAGAGACTGCGCATAATAAGATCTTACCTTGGGCAAGTTACATATTGCCCACTTACTTTATCACTTGTTTTCTTATTCTATTTGAAAAATTGTATTTATGCTATGCTTTGTTGACTCATTTCATATCATGACTCAAGAGTTAAAAATGATGGATTTTAGTCTTTCTTTTCAAAATCTGAAGAAATTTCCAGAGACCTTTTTGGATCATCCGTTAACTGTTCGATCAATTACTTTTTCGGAATGCTAAAAGAAAATTACTCGATTTTCTTTTATGAATATACGCCCATACCATTTTTCCTCATTGATTCTTTCGATGGATACCGAAATTCCTATTGAAAATAATCTGAAATCTAGGAACTAGAGTCGTAATATTCAGAATTGCCTTTCGATTTATTATTATAGATGAAGCAAAGAAATAGAATCGTAATGCTATGTGCATTACCTATATCAATACGTATATCAAGACGATATATATTAGAAATTAATCTATATTAATCTTTATTTTTATATAGTATATATAGTACAACTTGTTACATTACAATAATAGCTAGTATGGTAGAAAGAAATATATGAATCTTTCTACCATATTAGCTATCGGATCTCATAGAATACTATACCGCCGATTGTAGTCTACCAATTTCATTTAAGACACGAGATGAAAATCTTTTTTTTTCTTCAATCATTGACTAAGAAAAGAAGTCAAGTTTGATTCAAATTAATCACTTTGACTGACTGTTTTTACGTATATTATCAGTAAAAACGCAGTAGGAACTAGAATGAAAAGCGCAGTAGCAATAAATGCGAGAATATTTACTTCCATAATCTCATTTTTTTTTATTTGGCAATAACTCGGGATTTAATCCCATAGAGATGATAAATCTTTCGCCCGTCGATTCAATGGGATGAATTACACCTCGATGATATTGAATCGGATCAATATCATGAATAACAATATCTGAGCTATCAAATCAATTCACCGTCGAGAATTGAATAGTATAACATAGGAAGATCTTTTATCCATACCGAATAAAAAATTGGATTCCTGATCCAACCCCTTTCTTTTTCTTTTATATTTTGATTTCTCCTTCTTTTCCATTCTTGTTTTTCTATAACCTATCGCTATTACCTTGTCTTATACAATTATTTGCTTAAGTATCATTTAATCGCCCTTATATTTCCATTGGTTACAAACAAAACCAAATAAAGAATAGAAGCGAAATAGAAAAGTAAGGGGTTAAGTACTTTTTTTAATGATCTAATTTTTGTGGAAAACAAATAAGTATGAAAAAAATAAGTACAAGTATAAGGGATAAAAAAAGATCTAATATTCTATAAAAATTAACATCACTCTATTTAGAATTTTTTCTTTTTGCGAAAGTACGCCCCCCCTTTTTTTATAAAAAAAAAAAAGATTATTCATCCCCTCTCTCTAAGAGAGGCTGTGATCTTTATTTTATTAATATACTCTTTATTTGGATTAATAATGGGACGCATATATCAAAAGATCCGTGTTCAATTTGAATGAGATAGATTGTTTCAAATTCAAACTAGTAATTGAAGTTACACAAACTCGGAACCAGAAAAGGAAATATTTTGAATATTAAAAGTAAAATTATTCTAATTATGTTAAATTCATTTTGGATCGTACAAGAAATGAATTCTATTTGTGTATGTGTTACCGGTATATATTAAATATATGGTAATCTATTCTATTACACGCACCGGGACAATCGCAAAAGCCAAACCCAGTACGTTATTGGTATCTCTTGGAATCTCAAATATGATGCTACCAAGAGTTGTAGCAATCCACATACGTCTCTCTACCATCAATCATTTTGGGTGAGAGAATGGAAATTTTCGTCGTTGTTTGATGAGAAATGTGAAACGAAAATAAAAAAAAAAAGAGGAATGTCCGGGGGGAATGAAATTCACTATTTGTATCCCTTTCGTGGAGAAATGAATTAATGTATTTTTTATTGGATTTGATTCCGTCGGGACTGACGGGGCTCGAACCCGCAGCTTCCGCCTTGACAGGGCGGTGCTCTGACCAATTGAACTACAATCCCAGGGAAATAAAGTGTAGAGTATACTGATTGCATGGAAACCATTTCTATTTAGATTAGAATCGCCGTCTTGTAACTGTAACAGAGGCGCGCGTGATATATTGCTATCTCTCCCGGTAGGTACTTTAGTGAGAGCAACATGGATTACTAGCAATCCATTCGTTATTTCCAAATCAAGTGATAATCCATTTTTCAATGAAAAAAAAAAAAAAAAATAGTTTTTTTTCTTTACTCTTTTCCTTACACTTTATACTTAGAAATCCTGCTAGGAAATTAGATTGTTAACAAAATTCTAATTTGTAGGAACAAATAAAATAGAACAGAGCAAAAGGGATATATATATATAATTTGACTTTTTTTATTATTCTTCTTTCGTAGCCGGAATTTATGAAGAACAAATAGTCTATATAATTTCATGGTGGATCCGCGAATTCTTGGGCCGAGCTGGATTTGAACCAGCGTAGACATATTGCCAACGAATTTACAGTCCGTCCCCATTAACCGCTCGGGCATCGACCCAGGAAGAATCAATTCTAGGCTTATTGATAATCCACGATCAACTTCCTTTCGTAGTACCCTACCCCCAGGGGAAGTCGAATCCCCGCTGCCTCCTTGAAAGAGAGATGTCCTGAACCACTAGACGATGGGGGCATACTTGCCCGACCGCCCTCATATTATACTATGCTCATGGTATAGTATGAACAGTTTTTTGAAATTGTCAATATAATGGAATGGTCTGACTAGACCCGAAAGATCTTTTCGTCTTTCATAACATAATTCCAAAAAATTTTTTGATTCGTCATTTTTTCTATTCAGAAATCATTCATTCTAATTGCAATTCTATAACAAGCATTCTATTCTATAATCTAGAAATAATAATAAAAAAAAAGAGAATTCTATGTTTAAAGTTTAAATTAGATATTTCTATATTTAGATATATATATATATTTATATGTTTAAATTAGATATTTCTATAGCTATTAGATATTTATATATCTATATAAATAGAAATATTCTATTTTATTTAAAAAATGGAAAATGGAATTTTATTGAAATTAAAATAATTAAAATAATAAATAGAAGTAATACAAAGTATAGGATCCTTTCAGCAAGTGATTGGTCTGACCGAAAGGGGGGGTTAAACTCCAGTTCTTCTCCTTTCATTCATTGATTATTCACTCCGTACTAAATTTATTATATAAGATGATATAGAAGTATCTCTATCTTACAATAAACCAGGAAATTAACAAACAATAAATTAGGGGAGGGGATCCAAAAATTTTCGAAATTTTTTCTTTAATAATTTGTTTGATTCAGCGGACAAGTTGAATCTCTTCATCATATGATTCGATGAAATATCTTGGATCTATGTTGAATTGGTAGATAATATGAATCAAATGAATTTCGTTTGAATAGGAGTCAATTAGGGTCGTCCTTGAAACAACTCATTGCATTGATATTGATCAAATCCAAATTGGACCCTATATTCCTTAGGTAAATAGAATTTTTCGTTAATGAATGAGCTGCTAGCTATTCTGAGTCTACTGCATATATATATAGATATAATATATCTATATAGATATATAGTAGAGATATAGGGATAGATTTTATCTGCATAGTAATGACGCATTTAAAAATTGAATCTAAGGGCCCCTTTAACTCAGTGGTAGAGTAACGCCATGGTAAGGCGTAAGTCATCGGTTCAAATCCGATAAGGGGCTTTTTGTTCATAAAACTTAACTTCATCGGTATTTTTCATATTTGAACGGAAAAAAATAGGGATATTATTGATATTTGTCATTTTTATTTTAATCAATTTATATTAATAAAATAACAAGAAAAGTAACTAACTATATAATTTTGAGTATGATAAGTTATCATTATCATGAGTTATAGTATACTCATTATAGTTATAAAAGAAATTTATAGTTATAAAAGAAATTGATATTTTATTTCTAAAATAAAGTTGAACACTTTTTTATTCTAATGAAAAATGAAAAGTCGTCTCTTGAATTGTCAAATATTCCTATTTTCCATTATTCCAATCAATCAAAGATATTCTAAAAATGAGAAATGCGGAAAAGAAAAAGTAAGTAGACCTAACCCATTGAATCATGACTATATCCACTATTCTGATATTCAAATTCGATAGAGATGAAATCGGAACAGTGGGCTTTTTTTATTTCATATTTATTTGGACTCCGCAAGAATCTGTCGATATTTCCGATTCCATTTTCTTGTTCCTAGGATATTTACGAGGAGTAAATTGATATTCTCTCCCCTCCCGAGAAAGGTTTAGTCAAAGTTACAACATAAATAAGAGCCATTTTTTGAATATCTTTCTTTGATTACAGAACACAAGATCCATTTAGATATAAGATATATATCTATTAGATCATGGCTTCATGTACCAATTATTTTCATATTGATACATACGATATCTTTTTTCCGACAATATGATATGATGATGGAAAATGGATGCGATAAAGAGACTTTCATTTAAAGTCTCCTCTTATTTAATATTGTATTGAATTTACAAAAAATAGGAAATTCAATTCTGCTTTTTTATCACAGATAAAAAAA